AATGAAGTGCCTGATTAAAGGATTACCCTGATAGGGTAAATCAAGTAAATAAATTACCTTCATTAGATATTATTACACAAGATAGAATTAAACTATCACCTTTAGTATCAAAAACTAACGTGCATCATACACTTTAATGTAAAAAGGTAATTAATCAAGCTAATGGGTTCATACCCCATTTATAGAAGTATTAATCTTCTCCTTTTTAATGATCAACAACTCTAAAAAACTTCTCTTCCTATCAACATTAATGATAGGAACGATCCTGTCCATGTCATCAAACTCTTGATTCGGAGTTTGAATAGGACTAGAGATCAACTTACTCTCATTTATTCCCATATTAACAAGAAATAAGAATATAATAAAAAATGAATCATCAATTAAATATTTTATTGTTCAAGCAATAGCATCAACAATATTATTATTTTCTATTCTATTAATTCAAATAAAGTATAAAATAAGATGAGAAAGAGAATTAATCCCTTCAATAATAATTAGATCAAGATTATTATTAAAAGTTGGTGCTGCTCCTTTTCATTTTTGATTTCCAGAAGTTATAGAAACTTCATCCTGAATTAATTGTTTAATCTTAATAACATGACAAAAAATTGCTCCAATAATAGTTCTATCGTACTGTATTCAATTAAGAACATTCATATTTACAATTACCATCCTAAGAATTATTATTGGAGCAATAGGAGGATTAAATCAAACAACATTACGGCAACTCTTAGCATATTCATCAATTAACCATTTAGGATGGATAATTAGTTCTTTAATAGTAAGAGAAAATACTTGAGAAATATATTTTGTTATCTATTCACTAATAAGATTAATTGTTGTTATCTTGTTTAAAAGAATAAATCTATTCTCCTTAAATCAAATTTATTCATCAACAAATATTAAATCAGAAACTAAATTCATTATATTTTTATCCCTACTTTCATTAGGAGGATTACCACCTTTCTTGGGGTTTTTACCTAAATGGATTATTATCAATTCTCTTGTAGAAAACAATATAACAATCATAATAATAACTATAGTATTACTAACAACAATTACACTATATTACTACATACGAATCAGATTTTCAGCATTAATTCTATCATATTCAGAAAATTCCTGATCATTAAGAATTAAAACTAAAAAAACAATATTAGTTTTACCATTTATGGTAGTAATTTCAACAATAGGATTAATCTGTTCCTCAACGCTAATTTCATTACTAAGGACTTAAGTTAAGTAAACTAGTAACCTTCAAAGTTAGAATTAAAAGAAGGATCTTTTAGGCCTTAGTAAAATTTTACACCCCTAGAATTGCAGTCTAGAATCATAATTGAATATAAGACCAATAAAAAATAATCTGATGAGAGAGAATGATCCCATAAATAGATTTATAGCCTATCGCCTATAAATTCAGCTATCTCACCGCAAAAATGATTATTTTCAACAAACCATAAGGATATTGGAACTTTATATTTTTTATTTGGAGCATGAGCTGGAATAGTAGGTACATCAATAAGAATAATTATTCGTGCAGAACTTGGACAACCAGGATCCATAATTGGAGATGATCAAATCTATAATGTTATTATTACAGCACATGCATTTGTAATAATTTTCTTCATAGTAATACCTATTATAATTGGAGGATTTGGTAATTGACTGGTTCCACTAATAATCGGAGCACCAGATATAGCTTTTCCACGAATAAATAACATAATAAGTTTTTGACTTTTACCACCATTAACTCTTCTAATTGCATCATCAATAGTAGATAATGGCGCAGGAACAGGATGAACAGTTTATCCCCCTCTTGCAGGGGCAATCGCACATGGAGGGGGATCAGTAGACCTAGCTATCTTTTCTTCACATTTAGCGGGTGTTTCATCAACTTTTGGAGCAGTTAATTTCATTACAACTGCAATTAACATACGGTCGGAAAGAATAACACTAGATCAAACACCACTATTTGTTTGATCAGTAGCAATTACAACACTACTCCTATTACTATTATCATTAGTACTAGCAGGAGCAATAATTACTATATTATTAACTGATCAATTGAATACATCATTCTTTGACCACCCTGCAGGTGGTGGAGATCCAATCCTTTATCAACATTTATTTTGATTCTTTGGACACCCTGAAGTCTATATTTTAATTCTTCCTGGATTTGGTATTATTTCACATATCGTATGCCAAGAAAGAGGAAAAATTGAATCATTTGGAACATTAGGAATAATTTATGCAATATTATCAATTGGACTTATAGGATTTATTGTTTGAGCACACCATATATTTACAGTAGGAATAGATGTAGATACACGAGCATACTTTACATCAGCAACAATAATTATTGCTGTTCCAACTGGAATTAAAGTATTTAGTTGATTAGCTACACTTTATGGAACAAAATTTAAATTTAATCCAACATTATTATGAGCACTTGGATTCATTTTCTTATTTACAATTGGTGGTCTAACAGGATTAGTATTAGCAAATTCTTCACTTGATATTGTTCTACATGATACCTATTATGTTGTTGCACACTTTCACTACGTTTTATCTATAGGAGCAGTATTTGCAATCATAGGAGGTATTATTCAATGATATCCTTTATTCACTGGATTAACAATAAATAATACATGATTAAAAATTCAATTTACAATTATATTTATTGGAGTTAACTTAACATTTTTTCCTCAACACTTCCTAGGATTAGCAGGAATACCTCGACGATATTCAGATTATCCTGATGTTTACACATCATGAAATGTAATCTCAAGTATTGGATCAACTATTTCAATTGTAGGAATTATTATATTTATTGTAATTATATGAGAAAGTATAATTTCAAATCGATCTATTATATTTAAATCAAATATAAGAAGATCTACAGAATGATTCCAAAATAATCCACCAGCAGAACATAGATATTCAGAATTACCTCTAATTAATTTATAGATTCTAATATGGCAGACTAGTGCAATAGATTTAAGCTCTAAATATAAAGGTTTGACCTTTTATTAGAATTTAATGGCAACATGATTAAATCTATCATTACAAGATGGAGCTTCACCTATAATAGAACAATTATCATTCTTTCATGATCACACAATAGTAGTATTATTAATAATTACTGCAATTGTTGGATACACATTAAGATATATATTAATTATTTCTTATACAAGACGAAATATACTCCATGGACATTTAATTGAAACTATTTGAACTACTATTCCAGCAATTACACTAATTTTTATTGCATTACCATCATTACGACTACTTTACTTACTTGATGACTCCGTAGATACAATAATTACAATTAAAACTATTGGACGTCAATGATATTGAAGTTATGAATATTCTGATTTTACAGATATTGAATTTGATACATACCTAACACCAGAAAATGAATTAGAAATTAATGGATTTCGACTACTTGATGTTGATAATCGAACAATTTTACCAATAAATACTGAAGTTCGAATTTTAACAAGAGCATCGGATGTTCTTCACTCATGAGCAGTACCAGCATTAGGTATTAAAATTGATGCAACCCCAGGTCGATTAAATCAAGGAACATTTACAATAAATCGACCTGGATTATTTTTTGGACAATGCTCAGAAATCTGTGGAGCAAATCATAGATTCATACCAATTGTAATTGAAAGAACTTCAGTTAATATATTCATTAAATGATTATCTAAAATAATTTAAGGAGTTAGTTAAAAATAACGTTAGAGTGTCAATCTAAAATAACTAATAAAATAGTACACCTTGTCATCAGATGACTGAAAGTAAGTAATGGTCTCTTAAACCAAAAAATAGTAAATTAACAAATACTTCTGATGAGGATTAACATCTAAATCCCTCAAATATCCCCTTTAATATGATTCTCACTATTTATTATATTTTCTATCATTTTTTTAATATTTAATCAATTAAACTTTTTCTCATTTAAACCTAAAATTATAAATAATAGTGAAAAAATTAAAAGAAAGAATATCAATTGAAAATGATAACTAATTTATTTTCTACATTTGACCCATCAACCAACATCTTTAATTTATCATTAAATTGAACAAGAACATTTATAGGATTATTATTAATTCCATCACTATTTTGATTAACACCATCACGAATTAATATTGTATGAAATAAGTTAAATTTAACCCTACATAATGAATTTAAAACATTATTAGGACCAAAATCATTTAATGGAACTACTTTTATTTTCATTTCAATTTTCATTATAATAATATTCAACAATTTTATAGGACTATTCCCATATATTTTTACAAGAACTAGACACCTTATTTTAACATTTACAATTGCATTACCTATATGATTAAGATTTATACTATTTGGTTGAATTAATTACACAAATCATATATTTACACATCTTGTTCCTCAAGGAACACCTCCAGCACTTATATCATTTATAGTATTAATTGAATCAATCAGAAATATTATTCGTCCAGGAACCTTAGCAGTTCGATTAGCAGCAAATATAATTGCTGGACACCTTTTATTAACATTAATAGGAAATACAGGACCATCAATAGCAATAAATTTAATTTCATTTTTAATTATAGGGCAAATACTACTATTAATTTTAGAATCAGCAGTAGCCTTAATCCAAGCGTATGTATTTTCTATTTTAAGAACCCTTTATTCTAGAGAAGTATATTAACATATGTTAACATCACACTCAAACCACCCATTTCATATAGTAGATTATAGACCTTGACCATTAATTGGGGCAATTGGAGCAATAGTTATAGTTTCAGGATTATCAAAATGATTTCACTTATTTAATAATAATTTATTAATAATTGGAATAGGAATTACTTTACTTACAATAATTCAATGATGACGAGATGTAATTCGAGAAAGTACATATCAAGGATTACATACAAAATATGTATCAATTGGATTACGATGAGGTATAATTTTATTTATTGCATCAGAAGTATTATTTTTTATATCTTTTTTTTGAGCTTTCTTTAGAAGAAGACTAGCACCAACTATTGAATTAGGAATATTATGACCTCCAATAGGAATTCAACCATTTAATCCTATACAAATTCCACTACTTAATACAACTATTCTTTTAGCATCTGGAGTTACTGTAACTTGAGCACATCATAGACTTATAGAATCTAATTACACCCAAGCACTTCAAGGTTTATTCTTTACAGTATTATTAGGAATTTACTTTACCATACTTCAAGCATATGAATACTGAGAAGCTCCTTTTACTATTGCTGATGCAATTTATGGATCAACATTCTTTGTTGCAACAGGATTCCATGGATTACACGTAATTATTGGAACAATATTTCTTCTTACATGCTTATTTCGACATTTAATAAATCAATTCTCACCAAATCATCATTTTGGTTTTGAAGCAGCTGCATGATACTGACATTTCGTAGATGTAGTATGATTATTTCTATATATTTCAATTTATTGATGGGGTAGATAATTGTTTTTCTAGTATAAATAGTACATTTGACTTCCAATCAAAAAGCTTGATTATTAATCAAGAAAAACAATTTTAATTTTATCAACAAGAATTATTATAAGATTTATTTTACCAATAACAGTAATAATCATTACAAATATACTGTCCAAAAAATTAATTAATGACCGGGAAAAAAGATCACCATTTGAATGTGGTTTTGATCCAAAAAGTTCTGCTCGAATACCTTTTTCACTACGATTCTTCTTAATTGCAGTAATCTTTTTAATTTTTGATGTAGAAATTGTATTAATTTTACCAATTATAATTATTTTAAAAACATCAAACATTATAATCTGAACAATAACAACAATATTTTTTGTTATTATTTTACTAAGAGGATTATATCATGAATGAAATCAAGGAGCTCTTCAATGAGCAAATTAAGGGTTATAGTTAAATATAACATTTGGGTTGCATTCAAAAAGTATTGATTTGATCAATTAACCTTTATAAATAAGAAGTGAAAAATCACAATCAGTTTCGACCTGAAAAATGGTATTTATTACCCTTATTTGTTAATTGAAGCCAAAGTTAGAGGCATATTACTGTTAATAATATAATTGAATTACAAATTCCAATTAAGGAAATGTAAAGCCAATATAAAAGCTGCTAACTTATTATATTAGCGGTTAAAATCCGTTAACATTTCTATTTATATAGTTTAAATAAAACATTACATTTTCACTGTAAAAAAAATATTCTTTATTTATAAATATACCTAAAAATAAAATATTTCCCTAACATCTTCAGTGTTAAACTCTAATATAAGCTATTTAGGTATAAAATAAATAATAATATAAGCAAAAGAAATATTCAAAAAATAAAAGTTAAAAGATAAATTTTAAAATTAGAATCATATAAACTCTGAATATAATTAATTAAATAAATAAATAAACTATATAAACCTTGACCACCCATAAATTCACCTCAACTATAATCAAAAGATTTAGATGAATAATAACCAAATTTTAAAGGTAGATAATTAATAAGATTAGTTGAAAGAAAAGGTATAAATCATATAGAACCTATAAATCTTAACAAAGGTAATTTATCTATAAAAAATAATTTATGAGATAAACTTGATTGAGAAATTAAATAACCAAAATAAGAACCTAAAATAACAACAAAAAGAGTTAAAAATTTTAAATAATATGGTAAAACAATAATACAAGGGACAGGAAAAATTAATCAAGAAAGTAAACTACCACCAAAAACAACAATAAATAATAAAGAAATTATACCAAAAGAAATATAAAAACCCTTATCATAAAAAGAAGAAATTGAATAAAAATTATTATCACCAGATATTGAATAATAAAACAAACGAAAAGAATAAGATGCAGTTAAACCAGTAGAAAAAAAATATAAAAAGAAAATAAAAAAATTTACTCATCTTAAACAAACTATTTCCAAAATTAAATCCTTTGAATAAAAGCCAGCCAAGAAAGGTATACCACATAAAGACAAACTAGAAACATTAAAACAAACAGAAGTTAAAGGTATAAAATTAACAATTGAACCCATAAAACGAATATCTTGGGAATCCTTTAAATTATGAATTATTGAACCTGCACATATAAATAATAATGCTTTAAACAAAGCATGAGATAATAAATGAAAAAAGGCAAGCTTTGAATAACCTATTGATAAAATACTTATTATTAAACCAAGTTGTCTTAAAGTAGATAAAGCAATAATTTTCTTTAAATCAAATTCAAAATTTGCACCCAATCCAGACATAAATATTGTTATACAACCAACCAACAATAAAAACCAACCATAATTATAAATATTTAATATAGGTCTAAAACGAATTAATAAATAAACACCAGCAGTAACTAAAGTAGAAGAATGAACTAAAGCAGAAACTGGAGTTGGAGCAGCTATAGCTGCAGGAAGTCAAGAAGAAAAGGGAATTTGAGCTCTCCTTGTTATAGCAGCTAAAATAATTAATATTGTAATAATCTGTATTTCAAAAGAATTAGAAATAAAACTATAATAATAAATATAATTTCAACCACCAAAATTTAACATTCAAGAAATAGAAATTAAAATAGAAACATCACCAATTCGATTAGATAGAGCAGTCAATATACCAGCACTATAAGACTTTACATTTTGATAATAAATTACTAAACAATAAGAAACTAATCCTAAACCATCTCATCCTAATAAAATTCTAATTAAATTTGGACTAATAATTAAAAAACCTATTGATAAAATAAATATTAAAACAAGAATAATAAAACGATTAATATTCTTTTCACCATATATATAATCCTCTCTATAATAAATAACTAAAGAAGAAATATAGATAACAAATGATAAAAAAATTAAAGACATTCAATCTAAAATTAAAGTTATAACAACTATTGAACCATTTAAATTAAAAAGCTCCCACTCAATAAAAATTCTATAATCAATTATTAAATAATAAATTCCTACAATAAAGATTAAAGTTCTTAATAAAAATAAAGAAAAAAAACTTAAAGAACAAATAGAAAATATATTCACGGCCTAAGATGAAAAATTCATATCATTGATTCCACAAAACAATATTTTAATTAAAATACTTAAGCAAAGTTAAACAAAAAAATATTCACCCTTTAAACACAAAATATTTAAAGGAAGCCAATGTAAAAATAAAAGATGAAATTCACGTAAATAACCAAGAGTAAAAGTATAAACACCAGCAAAATATAAACCATGCTGAGAATATGAATATATATATAAAGTATAAACAGCTCTAAAAAAAGATAAAAAAATCAAAACTAAAAATCTAAAAGAAGATCATGACATAATTCTATTTAATAAACTTAATTCACCAAATAAATTTAATGAAGGTGGAGCAGCTATATTTGAAGAACTCAGAAGAAATCATCAAAGAGCTATTCTTGGTATAAGATTTATTATACCCTTATTAATTAATAAACTTCGTCTACCTAAACGCTCATAAATAATATTTGACAAACAAAATAAACCAGAAGAACATAAACCATGACCAATTATTAAAGATAAAGAACCTATACAACCTCATCAATTTATAGTTATTAAACCACCAATAACTATACTTATATGAGCAACAGAAGAATAAGCAATTAAAGATTTTAAATCAACTTGACGAAAACAAATAAATCTAACAATAACTCCACCTGATAAACCTAAAGATAATCAAAAATAATTAAACTTTAATCCTAAAAAAGTAATTATTTTTATTACACGAAAAATACCATAACCTCCTAATTTTAATAATACACCAGCTAAAATTATTCTACCAGAAATAGGAGCCTCAACATGAGCCTTAGGTAATCATAAATGAAATAAAAAAATTGGTATTTTAACTAAAAAAGCCAAAATTATAAAAACATAAAATATAAAATAAAAGGAACCAAAATCAAATAATAAAGGAAAATATAAAGTATTTGAATAATCATAAACCTTAAATAATACTAATAATAAAGGAAATCTAGCAACTAAAGTATAAAAAATTAAATAAATACCAGCCTGAAGACGCTCAGGTTGATAACCTCAACCTAAAATTAAAAGTAAAGTAGGAATTAATCTAGACTCAAAAAAAATATAAAAAGATAACAATCTTAAACTAGAAAAAGAACAAAATAATATAATTAAAAGAAATAAAATTAAAAAGATAAAAAAATTTGAATAATAAGAAGAAAAATAAATAGAAACTCTAGACATAATTATTAAAGAACAAATCCAAAATCTTAATAAAATTAAACTAAAAGAAAAATAATCAACACCAAGATTATATCCAATTATATTTATATCACAATATGAATAACCACAAATCATAAAAACAAAACTAAACAAAAATATTAAAGAATGAACCAATCATCAAGAATTGTTTAAAAAACAAAGAGGGATTAAAAAAATAATTATAAATAAATACCTTAGCATAAAGATAATCTAAAAGAATTAAAAAAATCATTACCATGAGAACGAATTATAGAAACTAAAATAGATAAACCTAAAGCACCTTCACAAACAGAAAAAATTAAAAAGATAATAGGAAAAAAATAATCATAATCAAATTCAGGGAGAAAAATAACAATTAATATAAATAAAGAAAGAACAATATATTCTAATCTTAATAAAACTATTAATAAAGGTTTACGTTTTGAAAAAAAAACATAAACACCAGAAAAATAAATTAATAAAGAAGTAAAAATAGAAAATATAAACATTAGTTTTAATAGTTTAAGTAAAACATCGGTCTTGTAAACCAAAAATAAGAAACCCCCCTTTTTTTAAAACTTCAAGAGTAGAAATCCTTCTATCTTTGGTCTCCAAAACCAATATTTTTATAAACTAACCCTTGAAATGATAAAAATAATAATTATAGCCCTATCAAATGTAATAAATATTAATTTTATAAAATTAAACCATCCAATATCAATAATAATATTTATTATTTTTCAAACTTTGTTTGTTGGATTAATAAGTGGAACAATTATAGAAAGATTTTGATTATCATATATTTTATTTTTAACGTTTCTTGGAGGTATATTAGTTTTATTTATTTATATTACAAGAATTGCATCAAATGAAATATTTCAACCAAAATCGATTATTATTATCTATTCATTAATTTTTTGAATCATTATTATAATAATATTTATGGTTTTAGATAAAATAATATTTATAGATTTTTTAAAAAATAAAGAAACCATAAATATTGATAATTCAATTAATTATCAAGAAATGACACTCTCATTAAATAAACTATATAATAACCCAACATTTATTATTACAATAATAATAATAATTTATTTACTACTAGCACTACTAGCGGTAGTAAAAATTACTAATATTAATCAAGGCCCTATTCGTAAAATAAGATAATTACTAATGAATAAACCAATTCGATTAAAATATCCACTATTTAAAATTATTAATAATTCTTTAATTGATTTACCTGCACCAATAAATATTTCATTCTGATGAAACTTTGGTTCCTTATTAGGATTATGTTTATTAATTCAAATTGTAACAGGTTTATTTTTAGCTATACATTATACTTCAAATATTGAAATAGCATTTAGAAGAGTAGTTCATATTTGCCGAGATGTAAATAATGGATGAATTATTCGAGCCCTTCATGCTAATGGAGCATCAATATTCTTTATTTGCATTTATCTTCATGTAGGTCGAGGAATTTATTATGGATCATATATGTATATACACACTTGAATAATTGGAACAATTATTCTTTTTTTAGTTATGGCAACCGCATTTATAGGTTATGTTTTACCATGAGGACAAATATCATTCTGAGGGGCAACAGTAATTACTAATTTATTATCAGCAATCCCTTATTTAGGTACAGATTTAGTCCAGTGAGTATGAGGAGGATTTGCTGTAGATAACGCCACATTAAATCGATTTTTTACATTCCATTTTGTTTTACCATTTATAATTAATGCTATAGTAATAATTCATTTATTTTTTCTTCACCAAACAGGGTCAAATAATCCATTAGGAATTAATAGAAATATTGAAAAAATTCCTTTTCACCCTTATTTTACATTTAAAGATTTAATTACATTCATCTTAATAACATCCCTATTAATTTTACTTTGCTTAATTAATCCTTATCTATTAGGAGATCCTGATAATTTTGTGCCAGCAAATCCTTTAATTACACCAGTTCATATCCAACCTGAATGATATTTTCTATTGGCATATGCAATTATACGATCAATCCCTAATAAATTAGGAGGAGTTATTGCATTATTTTTATCAATTAGAATCTTAATAATTTTACCATTTTATAATAAAACAAAGTCTCAGGGAATTCAATTTTACCCTATTAATCAAATTTTATTTTGAATAATAGTAATTATTGTGATTCTATTAACATGAATCGGAAAACGACCTGTAGAAGAACCTTATATCATAACAGGGCAAATTTTAACAATTATTTACTTTTCCTATTTTTTAATTAATATCCATGTAGCAAACATATGAGATAAATTAATTAAAGAATAAGTAAACTAAGTTAATTAGCTTAAGAAAAGCATATGTTTTGAAAACATAAAATTAGAAGTTTGATTCTTCTATTAACTTATTAATTCTAGAAAAATTTCACTAGATGCATGAAATTAATAAAATCTTAAAACCAATAAAGAAAATAAAAAAATTTAAAGATAAAGGTAAAAAGCTCTTTCAAGCTAAATATATTAATTTATCATAACGAAAACGAGGTAAAGTCCCACGAACTCAAATAAATAAAAATGATATAAAAGCAAACTTAATAAAAAATAAAAAAGAATAGAAATCCCCTCCCAAAAAAATTAAAGACAAAATTATTCTTATAAAAATAATTCTGGCATATTCAGCTAAAAAAATTAAAGTAAATCCACCAGCACCATATTCAATATTAAATCCAGAAACTAATTCGGATTCACCTTCAGCAAAATCAAAAGGAGTACGATTAGTTTCTGCCAAACAAGAAGAAAAACATGATAAAAATAAAGGAAAAGAAATAATTATAAATCAACAATATATCTGGTAGTTTATAAAATAAAATATATTAAATCTACCAATTAAAATAATTAAAGACAATAAAATTAAAGCTAATCTTACCTCATAAGAAATAGTTTGAGCAACAGAACGTATAGAACCTAATAAAGAGAAATTTGAATTAGATGATCAACCAGAAATTATTACAGTATAAACTCCTAATCTAGTACAACATAAAAAAAATAAAAATCCATAAGAAAATGAACACATATAAGTTAAATAAGGAAAAATAACCCAAATAACTAAAGAAATTATTAAATTAAATACGGGGGAAAAATAATATAATAAATAATTTGATAAAATAAGAATAGGCTGTTCCTTACATACCAACTTAATTGCATCACTAAATGGTTGAGGAATACCAATAAAACCAACCTTATTAGGACCTTTTCGAATTTGAATAAAACCTAATACCTTTCGTTCTAGTAAAGTTAAAAAGGCAACACTAATTAGAACACAAATTAATAATAAAAGAAAATTTAAAATAAACATAAATAAATCATAAAATATCAATACTATCTGTAGAATAAATCTACATTAATGAATTCTAAATTCAACACATTAATCTGCCAAAATAGTAATATTAAATTAAATCAATAAATTAAAATATAATTCAATTATATGGTCCTTTCGTACTAATATAAAAAAATTAACTTAAGATAGAAACCGACCTGGCTTACGCCGGTCTGAACTCAGATCATGTAAGAATTTAAAGGTCGAACAGACCTAATTACTGGGCTTCTGCACCCAAAATTATTCTTAATCCAACATCGAGGTCGCAATCTGTTTTGTCAATATGAGCTCTCTAAAACAATTACGCTGTTATCCCTAAGGTAACTTAATCTTATGATCATAAATTATGGATCATTATAAACATAAATTAATGATTTTATAATGAAGAGTTTATCTATTCTTCATATCACCCCAACAAAACATTATCTTTAAATATAAAAAAATTAACTAAAAATTATATAAAAATAAAATGTTAAGCTCTATAGGGTCTTCTCGTCTTTAAGAATAATTTAAGCCTTTTGACTCAAAAGTTAAATTCTATAATTTAATAAGAGACAGATGATTTTTCGTCAAACCATTCATTCAAGGCCCTAATTAAGAGACTAATGATTATGCTACCTTTGCACGGTCAAAATACCGCGGCTCTTTAAAACTTTTTCAGTGAGCAGGTTAGACCTCAAAATATAGTCAAGAGGACATGTTTTTGATAAACAGGCGAAAATCAATTTTGCCTAATTCCTTATAATAAAATAAAAAGATAAAATATTATAAACAAATTAATATACTAATTCTATCATTATTAAAATATTTAATTAATTAAATTAATAATCTAAATATAAAAACTAAAATAATTAAAAAATAAAAATAAAAAATTAACAATAAAAAAGAAATTTAACAAAATTAATATACTAATTCTATTATTAAAACAATAATTTAAAAATTAAACTTTATTTTAGAGCTTATCCCCTAAAGAATAAATAAATTAATATTTTTATTTATATAAGTAAATAAAAACTACTAACTTCAAAAAATTAAATTTTTTGTTAAGAAACTAGATATATTAGGGAACGATTAACATTTCATTTCTACAATTAACTCAAAAATAATTATGATACATTAAACATAAATTAATTGTAAATCAACCTAAATCGAGATTAGCAAATAAATACTAAAAATTTAATAAACCCTGATACAAAAGGTACAATAAATTAAATTTACTTTTAAATAATTAAATAATTATTTCACAATCCAACTACATTACTAATTAACTATAATAATAAATAATCAATTCTATAAAATATACTTAGACAAACAAAAAATAAAATTTCTTTTATTAAAAAATAAAATAACAAATAAAAATTATAATAAAATAAATAATCAATATATCCTGAATTGCACAGAATAATTCTCAGTGTAAATGAAATACTTTTCTAATAAGTTATATCTTGAAACTCTTTCTAGATACACTTTCCAGTACATCTACTATGTTACGACTTATCTCATTTAACTTAAATTATTACTTTATAATAATTAATAAATATTAAAAATGAGAGCGACGGGCGATATGTACACACCTCAGAGCCAACATCAATTAAATTAAATATGGAAAATTACTATCAAATCCACCTTCATTAATATATTTTAATATTAAATCCGTTATAGAAAAAATCTATTGTAACCCATCTCCTCTTAATTATAAGCTGCACCTTGACCTGAAATAATTTACAATTATAAATTAAGAAAATTATAACTCTAAAAAGATTTTCTGTTAACGGAGATATACAAACAAATAAATTAAGTAAAGTTAATCGTGTATTGTCAATTAAGGGATAGGTTCCTCTGAATGGAATGAGATACCGCCAAATTCTTTGGGTTTTAAGACCTTAACTAATACTACCCAGGTAAACATAATTAACACTTAAAATAATAGGGTATCTAATCCTAGTTTATTATTTAAGTTTCACAGATTCATAAGAAGAATCATAAATAAAAATTAAATTTCACCATAAAAATTTATAATTAAATCCAAAATTATAAATAACTGCTTTAACCAAAAATATTCATTTGTATAAATCGTATAACCGCGGCTGCTGGCACGAATTATGCCAATACTAAATCAATTGCTAATTCCAAAATACTTGATAATTAAATCAAATAACTGCAAAAAGAACATTTAGTTTAACAAAACTTACATATAATATAAAGAAATAGTAAATTTTTAAGCAAGAATAAAACTTTTAACATAAAATCAAATTTTAACTAAAATAAAATAGAAAATAACTTTATAATAAACTAATAAATTAAGAAATAAGATAGAAAAAAATTATAAAATAATGAAAAATTATTAGAAGATTTATCCCATTGGATCAACAACAACTTCTCTATTATATAAAATAAACATAAGTCATGGAACTAAAATAAAAAAATTGTGTAATTCTATGCTCCTATTATTTAATCTTTCTTTTTTTTATATATTTATAAAGAAAGATTAAATAATATAAATCATTTAATTTAAATAATTAAATATTTTAATATAATACATAATAATATACAATTAAATGTATTATATTATTAATTATTTATTATTATAATAATTGATTTAATTATAATGTAAATAATCAATTATATTATATAATTAATATAACATATTATTTTTAAATAATAATAATATTAATTAAATAATTATATTGTTTATATCCTATTTATATAATATAATATATTTAATTACATCTAAATAAATATTTTATTATATACTAATTTCTTTTGCCTTAAAAAATAGGTCCCTATAATTTTTGATAAATATATAAATTAAAATAATCAATTAATATTAAATAAATAAAACTTATAATGATATATTTAATTAAATGTAATATATTAAAATAAATTATTTATATTAAATACACAAAAATTTAATAACATTTTCTCTTTCAACTGAAAAAAAAAAGTGCAAAATTGAAACAACTTTATTGAAATCCTACAATATCGAATCAGAAAAAAAAACTTTTAATTTATATATAAAATACAAAAAATTGCAAAAAA